AATAATTTTTTATAAAAAATATCAAGGAGGTTTGTCGGTTTGATTGGAAAGTTCTAATCATAAAGATATTGGGACGTTGTATTTTTTGTTTGGTTTGTGGTCTGGGATAATTGGTACGGCTTTGTCGTTAATTATTCGTTTGGAGTTAGCAAAGCCGGGAATTTTGTTAGGTAATGGACAATTGTATAATTCTATTATTACGGCACATGCAATTTTAATAATTTTTTTTATGGTGATACCAAGTATAATTGGTGGTTTTGGTAATTGAATGTTGCCGTTAATGTTGGGTGCGCCGGATATAAGTTTTCCTCGTTTGAATAATTTAAGATTTTGATTGTTGCCTACGGCTATGTTTTTAATTTTGGATTCATGTTTTGTTGATATGGGAAGCGGTACTAGATGAACTGTTTACCCGCCGTTAAGGACTTTAGGTCACCCAGGTAGAAGTGTGGATTTAGCAATTTTTAGTTTACATTGTGCTGGGTTAAGGTCAATTTTAGGGGGTATTAATTTTATGTGTACTACAAAAAATTTGCGTAGTAGGTCTATTTCGTTAGAACATATAAGTTTATTTGTGTGAACTGTATTTGTAACTGTGTTTTTATTAGTGTTGTCATTGCCAGTGTTGGCAGGTGCAATTACTATGTTATTAACTGATCGTAATTTAAATACTTCATTTTTTGATCCAAGTACTGGGGGTAATCCGTTAATTTATCAACATTTGTTTTGGTTTTTTGGACATCCAGAAGTTTATATTTTAATTTTACCTGCTTTTGGTATTATTAGTCAGTCTTCGTTGTATTTAACAGGTAAAAAAGAAGTTTTTGGTTCTTTAGGGATGGTTTATGCAATTTTAAGTATTGGATTAATTGGTTGTGTAGTGTGAGCACACCATATGTATACTGTTGGGATGGATTTAGATTCGCGTGCTTATTTTACTGCGGCAACAATGGTTATTGCGGTTCCAACCGGGGTAAAGGTGTTTAGTTGATTGGCAACGTTGTTTGGAATAAAGATAAATTTTCAACCGGTTTTGTTGTGAGTGTTGGGGTTTATTTTTTTGTTTACAATTGGTGGTTTGACTGGGGTGGTTTTATCAAATTCTAGTTTAGATATTATTTTGCACGACACTTATTATGTGGTAAGTCATTTTCATTATGTTTTAAGTTTGGGTGCAGTGTTTGGAATTTTTACAGGCATTAGGTTGTGGTGAAGGTTTATGACTGGTTTAGTGTATGATAAGTTAATAATGAGTGTAGTGTTTTTTTTAATATTTTTTGGGGTTAATTTAACATTTTTTCCTTTGCATTTTGCTGGTTTGCACGGGTTTCCTCGTAAGTATATAGATTATCCCGATGTGTATTCTGTGTGAAATATTATGTCTTCTTATGGTTCAATGGTAAGGGTTTTTGCTTTATTTTTGTTTTTATATGTTTTGTTAGAGTCTTTTTTTAGTTATCGTGTGGTTTTGGTGGATAATTTTGTTAATACAAGGCCTGAGTATAGTTATAGAAGTTATGTTTTTGGTCACAGATATCAATCTGATATTTATTTTAGAAGGTCAGTATTAAAAAATTAATAATTCTATTATTATAAAGTTAAAAGTATATTTAATTGCAAATTAAAAGGTTGTTAGAATTTAAGGTTTATTTTGTGTTAAAAATAAAAATAAACAAGTTAGGATAAATTTTAGTCTGTTAGGTTCATACCCTAAGGGTGTTCTTGTTGTAAAGTTTTAGTATAAATAAAGTATAATTTATTGTCAATAAATAGGTTAAAATTTTGTTTGTAAATTTTTTAGTATAAATTAGTATGTTTAATTTCCAATTAAAAGGTTTATAAAATTAATTAATAATTATTTTCAAGGTTATAATTTAAATTTTTCAAATAGTTTATTTTCTAGATACATGGATTGGTTTCATAGTTTTAATTGTAGGTTGTTGTTAGGGGTTTTAATATTTGTAGTAGTGTTAATGTTGTATTTAATAATTAATAATTATTATTTTAAAAGTAAAAAAATTGAGTATCAATTTGGTGAGTTATTGTGTAGAGTTTTTCCTACAATAATTTTATTAATGCAGATAGTACCTTCGTTAAGTTTATTATATTATTATGGATTAATAAATTTAGATAGTAATTTGACGGTTAAGGTTACGGGTCATCAGTGGTATTGAAGATACGAGTTTAGTGATGTTCCCGGGTTGGAATTTGATTCGTATATAAAGTCTTTAGATCAGTTAAATTTGGGTGAACCACGTTTATTGGAGGTGGATAATCGTTGTGTTGTGCCTTTTAATACTAATGTACGTTTTTGTATTACTTCGGCTGATGTAATTCATTCTTGGGCTTTGTCTTCTTTGGCAATTAAATTGGATGCAATAAGAGGTATTTTGAGGACTTTGTGTTATAGTTTTCCATTAATGGGTGTTTTTTACGGTCAATGTTCAGAAATTTGCGGGGCTAATCATAGATTTATGCCTATTGCAGTAGAGGTTACGTTAATGGAAAATTTTAAAAATTGATGTTTTATGAATATTTAAGCATTTTAGTTTATAAAAAAATTTTATTTGTGGAATAAAAGATAATAATTGCTAGATAAGTTTAGTAGTGTAGTAATTGGTATTGCATATCATTGATAAAAAATTTTACTACGGTAAAAAATAAAAATAAAAGGTAGAATTTATAATTGTTTTATTGTTACGTAATAAAAATTATATAAATTAGAGTTGAAATGTCGTCTTTTATTATATTTGTTTAATAAAGTAAAATATTAGAAAATTATATAATAGTTTATTGTTATATGTAAAAATATAATTTAAAGTGTTTAAAATGTAAGTTTTATAACTGTTTATAAAAAAAAGTTTAAATAAATTTTGTGTTTATTAAAATTATAATAAATATAGTGTTATTAAATTAGTAGTTTCGTTGTTTAGTGTGTAAGTTGTAATAATTTAATTTATAAACTAAATATTTAATCAAATGTTTTTTAAAGACTTAGACTTAATTTTTAAGTTTGCTTCTGCTCAATGTGATAATAAATGGCAGTCTTAGCGTGAGGACATTAAGGTAGCAAAATAATTTGTGCTTTTATTGAGTTCCAGTATGAATGAAGTTATTGGTTAAATTATTTATTTATTTTAATTTGAATTTTTGTTTATATAAAAAAATATAAAGGTTGTTAAACAAAGATAAGTCTTTGGAAATTTTATTTACGTATAATTTTGTGCATAAAAATTATACGTAAAGTTTTCTAGGGTAGAATATTATTTAATATATTGTACTATTAATAATTTTAAAAGTTACTCCAGAGTTAACAGAAAATCATATTTAATCTAGGTGTTATAGTAAAATAAGTTTTACATCGATGTTGTATTTAAGTAAATTAAAAAAGGAGAAAATTTAATAATTAAGACTGTTCTTCTTTTATGTAACTTAACGTGATATTAGTTTAATTCATTGTAAGATAGAATTGTTTATCTTGTTAATAATTAAAATTTAAAATTGTTAGTACGAAAGGAAAATTTTAAAAGTTAAAAACTTTATGTAAAATATTAAAAATATATTTTTGTGTTAATGTTAAGTATAGTAGTTTTTATTGCATTATTGTTATTGTTTATTTTGTATTTGTTAAATTTTTTTATTAGTGTAAAAAAAAATGAATTATTAAAAGTTAATACTTTTGAAAGAGGGTTTTTAAGTATTGGTAAAGTACAAAACTCGTTTAGAATTCATTTTTTTGTAATTATGTTGATGTTTGTAATTTTTGATTTGGAGATTGTAATATTTTTGGGTTTATTAGTGGCAGATTACACTTCTTTAGTAAGATTTTTTATATTAATAATATTTATTGTAGGTGGATTTTATATAGAATGATGATATGGAAAATTAATTTGAATAATTTAAAAGTTTAGAAAGTAAAATTAATATTTTAATTTATTTGATTATTGTTTTGTTATTAAGTATAATAATTGTAATTTTTTTTATTCCGTTTATAAAGATTAGAGTTTTTTGTTTAGAGTGGGATTTTTTATCTTTAAAAATAAATTTGTATTTTAATAGTTTATTGTTTTCGTTAGTTTTGGGTGTGGTAACATTGAGCGTGTTAATGTTTAGCAGGTATTATTTAAATAACGAGTTAAATTTTAATTATTATTATTTTATGTTGTTAATTTTTGTTGGTAGGATGTTTATGTTAAATTTTAGAAATAATGTTTTTTTGATATTAATTAGTTGGGATTTATTAGGAATTTCTAGATTTTTTTTAGTGTTGTTTTATAATAATTGAGATAGAAATTCCGGTGCAATAAATACAGCATTAACTAATCGAATTGGTGATTTTTTTTTATTTACATTTTTTAGAGGTAGGTTATTAAGCAGAGGTTATTTTTTAAGTTTAGAGTATGTGTGTAGTTTTGTGTTAATTTTACTGTTGTTAACTTCTTTTACTAAGAGTGCACAGTTTCCTTTTAGTAGATGGTTACCTAAAGCTATAAGAGCGCCCACACCTGTAAGATCATTGGTTCATAGTAGAACTTTGGTAACTGCTGGATTAATTTTATTAATAAATTTTAATAATTTAATTTTAAATAATATAATTATATTAGTTATTTTAATTATTGGTATAGTTACAATGTTGTTTTCAAGTATTACAGCTTTAGTGGAGGAAGATATAAAAAAAGTTGTGGCTTTGAGAACGTTATCACAAATAGGTTTTTCAATAGTAACGTTGGGTTTAGGTTTAAGATTTGTTTCTTTAATTCATTTGGTTAGACATGCGTTGTTTAAAAGATGTTTGTTTATACAAGTAGGTTATTTAATTCATTCTAATTTTGGTCAGCAGGATGGGCGAAATTATAGATTTAATGGGTTAGTTTCAAATTTAATTCAATTACAAATATTGGTAACGTTATTTTGTTTGTGTGGTTTAATGTTTTTAAGGGGTATGGTAAGTAAAGATTTAATTTTAGAAATATTTTTTATTAATAATTACACGTTATTATTTGGTTTAATATTTTTTGTGACAATTTTTTTAACGTTTTGTTATAGTTATCGTTTATGAAAGAGTTTGTTTTTAAGGTTTAATAAAGTATTAAAGTTTTTTGATTCGTCGTACATAATAAATTTTTTAAGGTTATTGTTAGTAATTATATCAATTATGTTTTTATGATGGTTAAATTTAAATATATTATATGTGCCTAGATTGTTTGTTTATATTGATATATATGTACCTTTAATATATTTAATAATTTTGCTTTTAACAGCGTATATGTTAATTAAATTTGTTACAACAGAGTTTATGTACAAATTTTTAGTAGATTATTTAGCCAAAAATATAATTTATAAATTAAAAAATTTTAAATTTATTGACGCTAATCAAAATAAGTTTGGATATATTAATTTAAATTTGTTAAATTCAATAAATAACGTTTTAAATTATTATATAAGAGTTTTTAAGTATAATAATTTAATTTTTTTAGTATTTTTAATTTTTTTATTTTTATGGGATCTTAATTTAAAGTATAAAATATATGGTTTGCATTCATAAAATTTAGATTCTATTAACATTATTTTTAAAGCTTATTAAATTTTTTAATATAATAATATAATTTACATTTTGGCGTAAAAATTTTTTAATTTAACATTTTATAAATGTTATGTTTAAAATTTTATATATATATAATTATTTATATTTATATAAATATAAATAATTTAAAAAAAGAGGATAGAGATATTTAATTATTTATTTATTTACTTTAGTTAGGTATAATGTATTGTAATACAGTATTTAGTTTAATGGTAAAATATAATATTTGGGTTATTAAGATTGGTTACTGATAAATTTAGGAAATGGTTAGTGGGAATTTTTAGTTTAATAAAGAATGTATTATTTACACTAATGAGGTATAAAGTTCTTTGATTAAAATGTTTTTGTTAATGTCTATGTTTGGGGCGGTTATGTGTTATTGAAATTTAGATCCTATAAAATCTTGTTTTTTTTTAATTTTTTCTGTGTTAATATTAATGCCTTTAATGTCGTTTGGAAATAATTTGTGGTATTCGTATTTTATTAGGTTGTTATTTTTAAGCGGTATTTTTGTGATTTTGGTGTATTTTTCTAGTTTGTCGTCGTTAAAAAAGACTAAAGTATATTATGTTTTTTTTGGGTTGGTTATAGTAGTGTTAATGTTAAATTATAGGATAAAAATAGTAAATAAAATGATTGTTTTAAATGTTTTTTATTTTAATTTATATTGATTAATGTTAATGTTTTTAGTAGTGGTTTTGTTAATTTTTATGAATTTTGTTAGGTATTTTTTAAATTTTTCTGGAGCTTTACGTAAGTTTTAAAAGTAAAAATTATTTTTTTGTTTATTAGATTATTGATGTTGTTTTTTAAATGGTATCGGTATATTTTTATTTTAGTAGCGTTGGAGTTTATAATAATAAGGTTATTTGTTAAATTTATTAATGTAATGTTTGATATGCAGTTTTTTTATTTTATATGTTTTAGAGTAATTTCTAGAATTTTAGGTATAGTGGTGATAATTAATGCTATAAAGTTTTATGGAAATGATAAATGTATTTATTAAATTATAGGTTTAAGTTAAGTTTTAAACTATTAATTTTCAAAATTAAAAATGTGTAACCTATAGATGTGAGATAATAGTATAATTTAGTATAATTTATTTTCATTAAGTAGGTAATTATCTTATAAAGATTGCTTTTATAGAGTTAAAATTTGATTATGGTTAAAAAATAATTAAAATAATATTATTTAATTGTAATTTATATAGTGGGCAATAAGTTTTTACCCCGGTAATGTATTACTTGTAAAAAATTTGTTCCAGAATAATCGGCTACACTAATAAAGTTTAAACTTTATTTTTGATAAATTATAATGTTTTGTAAAATAGTTTAAGTAATTTTAGGTTAAATTTAAATTGTTTTAAAAAGTGTGTTATAATTGTAAAGTTTGTAAATCGAATTAGATTAGTACCTAATTAGACAAAATTTAATAGTGCAGAAGTAAAGTAGTATTTAAACTGAAAAAATATTGGCAGATTTGTTAAATTATCTTTGGAGGTTGAGTAATAATTGAGAACCCTCATTATTTACTAATACTTATTGGCTCATGTATGATTGTTTATTATACTTTTAAGAGGTATAATTAAAATTTTTTGTTATAAAAATAAATATATATTTGGTTTATGTATAAGTTTAATTTGACCTACATTATGTAATTATGTGGATAATTAATGTAAAGTTAGTTTGAAAATGTAAAAGACAGTAAAAAATTTTTATGGTTTTTTGAAGATTATTTAAAAATGGTACAAATCATCCATCAATTGCCCACAGGGGAGTAAGTTGTAGTAAAGTAAATTTAGGGGAACCTGAATTTAATAAAAAATTATAAGTAATTTGTTTTGAAAACAAGTTTTAAAGTTTTGACTTTGTAATTTTTTAAGAGTTAGTTTAAGTAAGAATTGTTAACTGTTAATTAAAAGGTTTACTCTTAATATATTAAAGATGTAAAATTAAGAATTTAGTTTATTAAAAAATATTAAATTGTAAATTTAAAGAATTATTCTTAGTTTTTATAAGTTTTTTAATGATTTTGTTAATAATAGTGTTTATTTTACAAGCTATTGCGTTTATTACGTTATATGAGCGTCATTTATTGGGGAAACAAAATCGTTTAGGTCCGACAAAAGTAAGATTTATGGGTGTTTTGCAGGCTTTGCTGGATGGGGTTAAGTTATTAAAAAAAGAACAAATATTGCCATTCAGTTCGTCAGATTTATCTTTTTTATTAATTCCGGGGGTATCGTTTGTAATTATGTATTTAGAGTGATATATTTTGCCTTATGTATTTAATTTTGTTAGATTTGAGTATGTGTTGTTATTTTTTTTGTGTTTGATTGGGTTTTCGGTTTATAGAACTTTAATTAGAGGAATAGTTAGAAAATCTAAATATGGTATTGTGGGGGCATTGCGTGCTAGAAGTCAAAGTATTTCATATGAAATTGCGTTTTCTTTATATATTTTAAGAATTATAATTCATTTTAATTTGTTTGTGTTTGTGTATAATTTTAATATAAGATTTTTGGTAATTTATTTGCCTTTTTTAATTATAATTATTGCTGAGCTTAATCGTGCTCCGTTTGATTTTGCTGAAGGAGAAAGGGAGTTGGTTAGAGGGTACAATGTTGAGTTTGGTAGGGTTGCATTTGTTTTATTGTTTTTAAGTGAGTACGGAAGTTTAATTTTTTTTAGAGTGTTGGCGTCTGTGTTGTTTTTTAATTTTTCTATATTAATAAGTTATTTGGTTTTTTCTATTTTAATTTTTATTCGTAGGTCGTTTCCTCGTTTTCGTTATGATATAATAATGAAAATGTTTTGATTTAAATTTTTACCAATTTCTTTAATTTATTTAATGTTTTTTTGTGTTATGTATTTGTAATAATTAATCAAGTTTATTTTTTAGATGTGTTTATGTTTGTGTTTTTTTTACAATATTTGATTTATATAAAAAGTAGTATATTAAATAATGTGGTAAAAAAATTTTTTGGTGGATTAAGTGAAATTTTTAGTTATAGTAAGTCTATGTTGTTAAGGTATGTAATTTCATTGTTTACTTTTATTGTGTTGTTAATGTGTTGTTTTGGTGGGTATTTTACTTATTCTTTTTGTCCGTGCGGGATAATTGAGTTTACCTTTGTATATGCAGTGGTGGCGTGATTGGCAACTTTATTAACGTTTATGTCGGGAGAGAAATTTTCAACGTATATAAGAAAAAGCGGTGATAGGTATCTAAAAACATTTAGAATGTTAATAGTTGAGTTAGTAAGGGAGTTTTCACGTCCTTTAGCGTTAACTGTACGTTTGACGGTAAATATTATGGTAGGTCATTTAATTAGTATAATGTTGTATATAATAGTAGAAAACTTTTTAAATGAAACGTATGTGTGATTAAGAATTTTTGCTATTATAATGGAGTGTTTTGTGTTTTTTATTCAAAGTTATATTTTTTCGCGTTTAATTTTTTTATATTTAAATGAATAATAGAGTAAAGTGTAAATAGAGTAAAACGTTAACTTAAATTAAAGTGTTAGATTTTTAATCTAAAAATGTATAATACACGTTTTATTAAATTAATTGTGTGTTAATATAGCATAATAAGTGCATTTGTTTTAAGCGCAAAAGATAAAAGTTAATTAATAAGTTTATTACAAGTCTTCTAAATTTGTTTTAGGTTAAAACCTGCTTATTTTGTATAATTTTTTAGGGTTAATGGTTTTTTTTAGTTTGTTGTGTGTAATAGTAAATAATGTGGTAGTTTGGTGAAGAGTGTTGTTGTTAATAACATTAATTTTTGTACAATTGAATAAAAATTTATTAAGTTACAGTTCTATATTTAATTACTTTGTGTTTCAAGAAAGTATGGGATTAGTGTTTTTGTTGTTAAATGTTCAATTTTTTCAATTGTTAATTTTGTTGTTAAAAGTGGGAGTGGCGCCGTTACATTTTTGGTTATTTAGGGTCACTAACGGTTTATATGGGTGGAATTTAATGTGATTTTTAACTTTTCAAAAGTTACCTTTTATAATAATTATGGTGCAGATAATGTTATTTACTGTAATAATGTTGTTAGTTGTTGGGGTGTTATTGTGTTTATTACAAATGTTAATAATAAAATCGGTAAAGAATTTATTAATTTTATCTTCTACTGAATCTTTTAATTGAGTTATGTTAAGATTTGTTATGTCATTTGTGGGTGTAATAATAATTTTTTTTTATTATTTTGTAATAATGTTAATTATAATTGTAAAGTTGGAAAATGTAAGTGTATTAAGGCAAATTAATTGAGAGATAATGTTAATTTTTATAAATTTACCATTTACTGTAAATTTTTATGTTAAGATTTTTGCTTTAATTAGTGTTTTAAAAGTTATGAGTGTTTGAGTTGTGTTTTTGTTGTTATTAATGTTTATATCAATTTTGTCTATTAGTTATTGAATAGTAAAGTTAAGAACTAAAACTAATGTTATTAATAAAAACAGTAAATGGAATTATTTAATATTTTTACCGTTTATAGTGGTAGTAATAATTTAATTTCAATTAAATTTTATTAGTAAAAAAATTATATTATCTTGATAAGGTAAAGTTCTTAATGATAAAATATAAAAAATGTAAAATAGATTTACTATGTTTGATTACGGTTCAAAATGAATAACATTTTTTATAATTTAGTTTAAGTAAAATTTTTATTTTTGAAATAAAAGATTGTAATTATAAAAGTGTTTTAGTAATCTTATTAGTTTAAATTAAAATATGACTTTGAAGCGGTTAAGATAATAAAAGATGATAAAAGTAAAAAATAATATGTTAAATTTTGTAAATTCTGTAATTGTGACGTTGCCAACAAGTAAAAGATTAAATATTGGGTGAAATTTTGGAAGAATGTTGGGCATGGTGTTAATGTTTCAAATTTTTACTGGGGTGTTTTTAGCATTTTATTATACGGCTGATGGTAAAATGGCTTTTAGTGCGGTTCAGTATATTATGTATGAAGTTAATTATGGTTGAATTTTTCGTATTTTTCATTTTAATGGGGCAAGTCTTTTTTTTATTTTTTTGTATTTGCATATTTTTAAAGGTTTGTACATAATAAGTTATCGATTAAAAAAAGTTTGAATAAGTGGGTTGACTATTTATTTATTGGTAATAATGGAAGCTTTTATGGGTTATGTGTTGGTGTGGGCTCAAATAAGGTTTTGAGCAGCGGTAGTTATTACAAGTTTGTTAAGTGTTATTCCTGTTTGAGGTCCTATAATTGTGATGTGAATTTGAAGAGGTTTCGGGGTAACTAGAGCAACATTAAAGTTTTTTTTTGTTTTACATTTTTTAGTACCGTGGGGGTTGTTAGTGTTAGTTATGTTACATTTATTAATGTTACATAGAACCGGTAGAACATCAAGTTTGTATTGTCACGGGGATTATGATAAATTGTGTTTTGGCCCTGAATATTGAAATAAAGATTTTTATAACTTAGTATTTTGATTTTTATTTATTGTTTTTTGTTTGTTTTATCCTTTTTTATTGGGTGATCCGGAAATGTTTATTGAAGCCGACCCTATAATAAGTCCTGTCCATATTGTACCTGAATGGTATTTTTTGTTTGCTTATGCTATTTTGCGTGCTATTCCTAACAAAGTTTTGGGGGTAGTTGCTTTGTTAATAAGAATTGTAATTTTTTATTTTTTTGTTATAATTAATAATTATACTTCTGGATTAACTAAATTAAATAAATTTTTAGTAAATTTATTTTTTTTAGTTTCGGTGTTATTAAGATGATTGGGTCAGTGTTTAGTTGAAGAGCCGTATGTAACTTTAAGAACTTATTTTTCAATTTTTTATTTTACTCTTGTATTGTTAATGATAATGTTATATAAATTTAGTAAAATATTATTTGTTTAATGTAAAAATAAAAGGCATATATAGTATAAAAAATATATTAAATTTAGAGTTTAAAGATATTTATATGTTATTTTACATAATTTTCATATTTTAAGTTTATCTAGATACGCGTATTATATATTTTTTGCGTCTTTAAGATTAACTAGATCTTTTGTTATCTTTTTTAAGTACGGGTTTTTTATACCTTTTATTTTTAGTTTGTTAGTGGTGTTATTTATTGCATTTGCATGGGGAAAAGATATTTCAATAGAAGGATTGAGGGGTTACCATAATTTTTTTGTAATGGATGGATTTAAGTTTGGTGTAATTTTGTTTATTTTTAGTGAGTTTATATTTTTTTTTAGAATTTTTTGGGTGTTTTTTGATGCAGCTTTAGTGCCGGTGCATGAGTTGGGTGAAAGTTGGTCACCCGTTGGTTTACATTTAGTAAATCCTTTTGGTGTGCCTTTGTTAAATACAATTATTTTATTAAGAAGAGGTGTCAGGGTTACCTGGGCTCATCATAGTTTATTGAGGAATAAAAGATGTACAAATAGAATAATTTTAACGTGTGTGTTAGCAGTGTATTTTACTGGGATTCAGTTAATGGAATATATAGAAGCTAGATTTTCGATTTCGGACGGAATTTTTGGTAGAATTTTTTATTTATCAACGGGTTTTCACGGTATTCATGTGTTGTGTGGTGGATTGTTTCTGGGTTTTAATTTGTTACGTTTATTAAAATCACATTTTAACTACAATCACCACTTAGGTTTAGAATTTGCTATTTTGTATTGGCATTTTGTTGATGTAGTTTGATTGTTTTTGTTTGTATTTGTTTATTGATGGTCATATTGCTATAATAGTTTAATTTAAAACGTGTGATTTGTAATCATAAAATGTGAATAGTAATTTTAGATTTAATGTTTTTTAACATTATAGTATTTTTTTACCTTAATTTTTTTAATATTTTTAATTTTTTTAGTTTTATAATATTAAATAATTTGTCATGGCACGGTTTATTTTTTATTGTAGATTCGTACGTTTATGTGTTATTAATTTTTATAATAATTTTTATTTACGGTATTATTATATTAAGTGAAATAAATATTAATATTTTATTGTTGAGAAATGTATTGATTTTTGTTAGTTATGCATTTTTTTTGTCAAGAAACATGTTAATATTGTATATATTTTTTGAATTATCAATATTTCCAATTTTAGTTATAATTATAGGTTTTGGTAATCAAGTTGAAAAAATTAATTCTTGTTACTACTTATTGTTTTATGCTAGATTGTGTTCATTTCCATTTTTGTATGTTTACTTTAAAAGTAATTTTATACTAAGGTTGTGTTATTATAATTTTATTGTAAGAAATGAAATATTTTTTTTTTTAACATTGAGGTTTATAATAAAGTTTCCAGTGTATTTTTTACATTTATGACTTCCTAAAGCACATGTAGAAGCCCCCACTTCGGCTAGTATACTGTTGGCCGGGTTACTATTAAAATTAGGTACTTGTGGATTTTTACGTTTAATAAAAAGTATAAGATTTGTTTTAAATAATTTATGAATTTTAATTTCATTAATTGGAATAATTTTGGCATCAATTTGTTGTGTATTTCAAAGAGATTCTAAATCGTTAGCAGCATATTCGTCAATTACTCATATAAGGTTTTTATTGTTATCATTATCATTAATTTTAATAAGTTGTAAAACTGCAAGTTTAATAATAATATTAGCTCACGGTTATACTTCAACATTAATATTTTATTTTATTGGTGAATTTTATCATGTTTCTTTGTCACGTATAATTTACTTTATAAATAGGTTTATAAGATCAAGTATAATAATGGCAATTTCTTTTTCATTAATTTTTTTATCTAATTGTGGTGTACCTCCTTCTCTTTCTTTTTTATCTGAATTTATGATTGTAACAAATAGATTTATTATAAGTAAAATATTGTTTTTTATAATTTTTATTTATTTTTTAGTATCTTTTTACTATTCTTTATTTTTGGTTGTATGTTCATTCGCGGGTAAAGCGGTAATAAACTGAAACAATTATAATTTTGGTATTAGAGTGTTTTTATCGTTTATAATATTTAACATTTTTTGATTATCATTATTCTACTAATCCTTTTTTTTTTGAGTTATAAGAGTAAAATTTGATTGTAAGAAAATTCTCTTATATT